TTTTTCGACTAGAAATTTTTACAGGTATCAATTAATTCAACAATTGGAACATTGGAGTTATCGTGTTATTAGTCTAGGATTTTTTTTTTTAAGTATAGGTATTCTTTCAGGAGCTGTGTGGGCTAATGAAGCATGGGGATCATATTGGAATTGGGACCCAAAGGAAACTTGGGCATTTATTACTTGGATTATATTTACGATTTATTTACATACTCAAACGAATACAAATTGGAAAGGTAAAAATTCTGCAATTGTAGCTGTTCTAGGCTTTCTTATAATTTGGGGATGCTATTTTGGGATCAATCTATTAGAAATAGGTATGCACAGTTATGGTTCATTTCTATTTTAATTTAATTAAATAAAGAGCTTCATGAATACAAACATATTCCTGAGGGATTCTTCATCAAAAAACCTATATTCAGTCTCATATCAACCTCATATCAACTGCTATTGATATATAGAATTCCCATTACAAATAACAAAAGCAAAGTAAAGATTCGTATTATATTAAATTGACTCTGAATATAACATCATAAAAAAAATACGTATACTACATTTGGATCAGATAAACCCGTACTTTATATATTATATATATATATTTTGTTTTTGAGTACGGGTTTTATTGGTAAAAAAATTAGTGAAATTTTTTAAAATTATCAACTATCAATAGGCTAGACCCATGCTGCGAGTTGTTTCATACCATAAATAAACCCGAACACTCAAAAAATCTGTTGGGCAGACGGATTCACATCTTTTACAACCGACACAATCCTCCGTTCTTGGAGCAGAAGCAATTTGCTTAGCTTTACAGCCGTCCCAAGGGATCATTTCTAATACATCCGTAGGACATACTCGGACACATTGAGTGCACCCGATACATGTATCATAAATCTTTACTGAATGCGACATTGGATCTATAAATATTGTCAAACATCATAAAATTTCGATCTAATAAACTTATAAATGAATCATATATTTCGATATCAGATGAATCAATAATTTACTCAAATTTTTAATTAATCGATTATTTCTAGATACATATACATGCAATAGTTTTCGAAAATGTTAAGAAACTCAAACTCGTATAAATTTTTATTTTTATATTTACTAAGTGAATTGTTTACCTCATGTGAACTTAATTTTTATTAATTATATCATTAATAGTAAAAAAGTCAATCGTTTGAATTTGATTTTAATTCTGTTATGATGTATATAATGAGTAAGAACGAAAAATCTCTCATCACCGAATTTGTGGATACATATGTATCCTTACCATACTGAAACGAATGCTGTTATTGGTATCAAACCAATATCGATTTATACAAGTAAAATCCTCCAATCGAAAATTGGTCCAAAGAAAACATTTTAATTTAATTAATTTTTTGTTTTCGTTTGTCTTAGTAAAAAATATTTGATTTTGATTTAAATTTAAACAAATTCGAATTCTAAATTCTCTACACCGTCTCGATGATAAAATAGTTTCAGGAACAAGTAAATCATCCAAATTTTCGTTTTTATTTACACTCATATTTTTATGTTGTGCAGTTAATTTTTTTTTATCAATATTTTTTTTGTTTATTCGATTTGTTTGGTGCTTGTTCTTAGAAAAATATGAAATACGTACGGTTTTATAAATAATAAATTTTCTATTTTTTTTTATAGACAGACGAATTGGTTCGAGAATTAATATTCCTCTTTTCATCGATTTGGTAAAAGTGAATTTATTCTGAATCAACATTATATCCAGACTCATTTCTTCTCGTCGAATCGAAGATATAGCCATTTCTTTTGGATTTAGAAGTCTAAGTAGGAAACAATATACTTTAATATTGTTGATTATTTTTTGCTTCATAAGATTATTCCATCTTAATTGAAAAATAAAATATCTTTTTAGAAAGATATCTAGTCCGATTGTTGTATTAGTCTTGTATTGTGTATTTTTATTTTCATCCAATGATATCAATTTTTTTTTTTTACTTTTATTAATTGTTCTATTTTCATAAAAAAAAAAAAAAAAGCAATTTGATTGGACTAACCCAAGATTTAATCTTAAAATCGTTGTAAAATAGTGCAAATTTTTGTAAAAACCAAAGTTCCATATTCGATATGGACTTATTTAGTATTTCATTATCTTTTTTTTGAGAAATTGGAAGATAAAAAAAATCTTTCTTTTCAAAAATAGATACTTTTTTTTGACAAAAAAAAGAATGAATTTGACAGTCAAAATATTTTGTATTCAACTTTTTATCCATATCCCTAATATTATCGTATCGTAGATAATTATTGAAAAAATTATTGATAGGGATATTCTTTACTAATTTGTTTTTATCTGTGTTAGAATTGATAAAAGTTATTTTTTTTGTTACTTGTAATGACGATTTAGACATATAAATAGAGTAAGCTGTCTTATTTTCATAATTATAGTATAAATAGGATAAAAGATCATATCTATAGTGTTTTTTAAAATGAAAGTTTTGATCTGACACTACATTTTTTTCATAATAAGGTTTTTTTTCGTGATGAATTAATGATGATTTCTCATATAAATAGGCTTTGTTTAAATCTTTATTTTGAATTGTAGAATGCCGATTTACTATATTTCGCCATTTTTGTGGTACTAATCGAAACCATATAATTGGTGATAAATCATAGTGATAATAATAATTTAGCCAGTCTTTCCATTCCTTTTTTTCATAATTCCTTGGAATTACATTCTTACGAAAAAAAGGCTTTTCAGGATATTGAAAGAAATATTTTAACTTATTCAAGTAACTAATTGGAATTTTTGATAATTTATAAAACACATATGTTTGTGAAAAGGAAGATAATCCAAACGGATTAGTTGAATTTTTATTATTATTAAGTAAGTTTTTTATAGTTGAAATAAACCTAATTTTTCTTTTGTTTGTTTGCTCAACTTGTTCTTTATTTTTTTTATTATTGTAAATGTACTTATTACAACTTTTTTTTATTGATTGAAGAAATAATTGTCCATTGAGACTAGGTATTTTTATGCTACTGATATATAAAAATATAAAACTATTTATATATATCTCTTTTATAAAATATTTTATAATTTTATAAAAATGAAATTTGGATTCGTAAATTAATCGAGAAGTCTTTTTTTTTTTATCAACTAGCTTTTTCATTTTCGTCTTTGTCGATAAATCTTTTTTTGAATCGTGTGATTTTTTTGGAATAGATGATTCAAAAATTATAGGGTTTTTTAGTAGAAAATCCTTTTCTTTTTTAATTGGACTTGATTGATATATATTTTTTTTTGAAAAATTGTTTGTTTTTCGTAGTAAAAAGAATTCGTTTGTTATAAAAAATTTAAAAAATATTATTTTATCTTTTACTAATAAATGAGTTCGTTCCTTACTCATTATTAGAAATCGTTGAGGGGTGAAAGAATTTGTATTTAATTTTCTAACTTCTTTTTTGAGTCTGTTAAAGATGGGTTCCCAAAAGGAAGATCCTTTTCGGGGAGGACCAAAAGGCATTTCAGTTTCCATTCCCCAAACTGTTAAAAAAAAAAAATCTTCTTTATTCGTTTTCATTGGATTCTTATAAAGGGATCGGAGCTTATATCTGTACCAAGGTTTTAAGTGGAAAGGAAATAGAATCTTTATTTGAATACCATCTGTTAACCAGTTTTTAGGAAATTCCCTTTCTGATAATTGAACCCCAGTATAGGTACATTTAACATGTATCTCTTTATCCCATTGGTTTAAATCTTGAGACCACTCGGGAAATTGAAATAATAGAATACGGCCCATATTCTTAGCTATTATCAATGAAGGTAATATAATATATTTTCTAAGAATGGATTGAGTTACTAACATACAACCTCTCATTACTTGAGCAAATGGAATGGTATCCCAAGTTTCTGCTATTTCTATACACGTTCTTTCTTCTATTTCGTACTTTTTGTTTTTCGATATTTCTTTTATTTCTTCTTCTTTATAATCCGAAATTTTTAGTTTTGCATTTTTCTTAATTGCATTTATAAAAAAAAAATTCATCAGTTCCAAAATTTGAAAATACAAAAACAAGAGTTTTTTATCTTTTCGTTCCAAAAAAAGTGGAGAATGTAGATTGTTTTGAAACAGTTCCCAAATAACCGTTTTACGCCTGTGAGTGCGTCTAGAACCTTTGATTATATCTCGACGAAAATCCGATTGGTGTAAATAACGTATCAAAGCCACCTCCTCGATATTTGTCTGTTTATCAGTAAAAATTATTACACGTTTGGCTTTTCTTGAGCGAATACCATGATCTTCGGCTAATCGGTCTTCTGCACTTCCGATTTCCTGTTGTTCCAATTCATTAATTAATTTGTATGACCAATGAGATACTTTTTTATGTATTCTTTTTACTCCACTTGATTTTTTTATAATAGGTTTTTTACGATTATTATTTATAACTACATGGAATAAAAATTTTGAAAATTGATCTCGCTCTTCTGAGCATACTTTTGTATTTTTAGGAAATAAAATAAATTTTTTCAAATTGAAATTGTGTATTGGTTCTTTCGAAAATTCATTAATTAAGGTCAACAAATAAGTTATTTTTTTTAATAATAATTTTTTATCAAATGGATAGGATATTTTATGTTCAAATTCGTGAGAATTGGGAATAAGTATACCATGAATTTTATTTATACAAAATATTTCATTTATATTTAAAGGTAAAATCCATTTTTTTAGTGTTTCACGAAAAGGTCGGTTCAAGAAAGGATCATATATCTTAGGCAAGTATTTTTTTTTTTTATCACAATTACATAATCTAGTCTTTTTTTCGAGTATATTTATAAAAAGTAATTCTTTATCTAGAGCTTCAATTCTATTTATAGTCTCATTGATTTGTTTATTTCTTTTATACTGAGTAGTATAAATCCAATCAGTATATAATTGATTATAAGATAAAATTTCTAGTTTCGATTCATTCAAAGATATCTTTCGTTGTATCATTTCCAAAAAAGTTAACAAACTTAGTAG